TGGGTAAAAATAGCACTTGGTCCAATTATTGTGCTTAGAAGATTTTGATTTTTTTTGAAATACGGGACTATATGAATCAGGGAAAAACTCCATGAAAGGAACATTAATGATTCATATAAATCACTTAGTGGAAAATGTCCCGAATAAACCCAACGAGTAACTAATAATCCTGTTATACAGGAAAAAGTCATTATCATCCCCTTTTCGGATGAATCATATAGTTTTACGATTTCATCGACTAAAAAAGTTATGAAATGAATTGTAATTACAATTGAAACAATCGAAAAAGAAATATGAGTTAATATATGCTCTAAAGTTGAAAATATCATAATTTTTTTTAAGGAGTCCCATAATTATAAAAAGGAAATCGGAAATTGAATTCATTATAGGATCTATTTACTTTTTTTAGGAGATGACATGCCGCCACTCGGACTCGAACCGAGATGCTCTAGCACTGCTTCCTAAGAGCAGCGTGTCTACCAATTTCACCATAGCGGCTTGTCTTGAATTCATAATACCCTATGAATAAGCAATCGTCTAGATTTAAGAATTAAATTGTTGCAATATTTTTTAGGAAAGATTCAAATTGATGAATAAAAATTCGTTCAAATAGGTATTTGAAGGTTCATTATTTGAATTTAGGGTCTTAGTTTTAGTGTGTATTTTAGACTCTCCTCGACTTGAACTCTTGGAAAACTAGATAGTCCAACTATGAATTAAGGGATAGAACCCCCCCCCAAAAAAAAATTTTGTTTTGTTTTAATGAACTGTTTTTGATTTATTTGATTTCAAACATCGAAACCAAAAAATCCATTTTATCAATGAACAAAAAAATTTTGGATCCGTAAAAATTGACACATATTTATCCACAAAAATTTGTTAAGTGTTTTTGAGTGGATTGATGGCAATAAATATATGGGAGTCTATATAGGAATTCATAGAAAATACAAAAAGAAGAAAGTTGCACAAAAAGGTTTAGAATTTTAATCAATTAGTTTCAATGATTTTGATTTTTTACTCGCCTTTCTATAGAGAAAACGTGGATCTAGAGAAAAAAGAAAACCTTATATTATTGCTTATATTATTGTAAGAAACAGGCTGATGGGGAAAATAATACTCCCCACCTTGTAAATGAGAAAATATACTAAAAAGACAATTACGTATCTTATGTTTTTTTGTCAAAAAAAAGGATTCTTTTTTTTTTTTTTTTGAATTCAGTACGGTAAAGAGAAAAATCCTTATTCTAATTCTAAGAGCGAAACAAATTCCATTTCCTATTGATTAACTCAACAGGGAATGGAAAGCGGGAATTTTATTTTCGAAACGAAATGAGTCAATTTTTGAGTCAAGCCGATTCAGATTATTGTAACATGTTATGTTTTATTACTTATTTTATTTGTTTTTGTTTGTTGCACAAAAAAACTTTTGGAATTCCCGGTAGAAATAGATTTCCCTAAGGAAAACGCTTTTAACGCTGCCCAATACCCCTTCCTTTTCCAAAAATTTTTACGAATACGCTTTTTTGATGCAGAAGTACGTTTTTTTGGAACTGCCATTTAAATAAAAATTAAGAGATTACTCATTGGTATAGCTGGATGTGAAAGACATCTATTGTTCAAAAGAAATTTGCGCTTTGCCAATTCATTATGTATTTCTTTTCTAGATAATATTTTTGATTCTAAAATCAAAAAGAATACATAAGATGCGTGAAAGATATGGGAAAATCGCATAAACTATTTTTATTACTAAAAAAAAAGAATATTCTTTTTTTTTTAGTAACTTGTCAAATTCGCGAAAAATATGCCTAATTTAACTTGAATTTGAAAGTTCGAAGGAGACTAGTAATTAATCTGCTTTTTTCATATGATTTGACCAATTGTAACTTCTTGATTTGAATATTTGAAGTATTTAGCAGAAACTTCTAAAGAATAAGTATAAAAAGAAATAAAAATTCCAAAATTCTATTTCTATTTAAGTTATTAAGTTAGTGCATATCTTTATTTTTTTATTGACTCCTTTCAAAAAGAGGTAAGATCCGGTGAATCGGAAACAATTAATATTAATTAAGAATTAAAAAACTTTTTTTATGGAACAGACATATCAATATGCGTGGATCATACCTTTCCTTCCACTTCCAGTTCCTATGTTAATAGGAGTGGGACTTCTTCTTTTTCCGACAGCAACAAAAAATCTCCGTCGTATGTGGGCTTTTTCGAGTATTTTATTGTTAAGTATAGTCATGATTTTTTCAACTAATCTGTCTATTCAGCAAATAAAAAGCAGTTCTATCTATCAATATGTATGGTCTTGGACCCTCGATAATGATTTTTCTTTAGAATTCGGCTACTTGATCGATCCACTTACTTCTATTATGTCAATGTTAATCACTACTGTTGGAATTATGGTTCTTATTTATAGTGATAATTATATGGCTCACGATCAAGGATACTTGAGATTTTTTGCTTATATGAGTTTTTTCAGTACTTCGATGTTGGGATTA